GACTTCTTCGGACACCCGTAAGGTAAGTAGCTACTCCAGCGGATCTAACTCCAGATGATCCAGCTTCTTTTAAGAATAGATTAGCCTCCTCTCCTTCAGGGGATGCAGCAAGACTACGTTCTCATCGGAGTTCCACTTCTTCCTCAATCCAATCTAAGAAAAAGGAAAGTACAGCGACTCTAAAGTAGAGTCGATCCAGCTTTCGCTTCTCCCTTCCTCTCCTCTCTTTCAACCGAGAAATAAGAAATAAGGACCGAGTCTTGCAGGTCTGCTGCTTCAGATTCATCGAGCTGGGTGCAGCTTCCTTCTCCTAGTTTTCTTTGTATTTTTCGGTGATCTCAATGTATTTCAGATTCCGCTTTCATCTTCAGATGAAGGAGGCATCATTAGCTCACTTGTCTTGGTTTAGTCTTTCGACCATAAAAGCGTAGAACAGACTCATTTGATGTAGGGATCGGGGAATGAGCTTCACAACAAAGAGTAGATGCGAGTGGTTCATGTATTAAGCCAACCCATTCTTTATTTTTATCAGTAAAGAGGTGCCTCGGGCTCTTTTCCAAGGGGCAGAGGTTATTGAGAAGCAGGTAGAGAAGGAAGGAAAGATCCCTTTAAAAGCCGCAAGCAAGCTGCATATCTTTTCAAAGAGGGGGCTGATGGGCCCCTGCTGAGATTCATTCCTCCTATCATCTAGGAGTGAATAGGGCTTACGGAACAGCAACTGAAAGAGTTTACTTCCCGGGCTCACTGCCTCACACCACTGGCATTGAAGAAGTAGTGCTTTCTTCTTTGCTAAAGAGAATGTCAAACCTGCAAACAGAAGGCATATTCTAGCTCTTTCTCTTCCCTTTGGACAGCTTTCAATGGGTTGCTTTATTCTTTCGATTCTGGGCCTAGGGAAATTGGCTTCACTTCATTCATTTTAGCCATGAGCTGTCCTTGCAAGCATCGTCTTCTATTGAATTGAATGTCTATCGCTTTTGTGCTAACCTTCTTTTGAGCCTAAATCGAATATTCAGACCCGGGGTCGAAAGAAAGACTTGCGGTAAGAAGCAAGGGATTACTTTACTAAAAGCTTAGTAAGGAAGTCGCATACGACAACGCTAAAGGTTTTCTTCCTAAATGTTAACTACGAATGGCTAGATAGAGTCGAGTGAGGCTTGAATAAGCTAATAACATCCATGGCATCATTGCAGCTTTAATCTCTTTCAGCAGTTCTGCTTACCCTCTTTCCACTTCCAAGAAAGACTTGAGTGAATTAACCATTCGCTTACTCTTGTAGACCGCGCTCCTCGCTTTTTTTAGCACTTTTGAGGAAGTGAAGACGAATAGTCGACTTTGCCTGCTTGACGGCTTAACTGCTTTCTTAGTCTTAAAATTTGATAGATATACTTTGCTTCCCTTACTGAAGGAACATTCCCTTCTTGCATCGAATGCCCGGTCTTGTGCTCGCTCTATCGAGATAAGTCGCTTCGCCCATTATCTTGACATTTCCACATTAGACTGATTCAATGGAGAAAGAAATACCCTTGAGGAGAGTACTGCCAGCTGTGAAGATAGACGACTCACATATATGAATTTTAGATAGGAATGTGATTCATCTCTACAAGCAATTCGTTCATACTCTTTCCCCATACGATGATGCTCTGTCTCTATGGATTGAGATGAGAATCACTTCCCTCTCCATAGTCGGATTATCTATGCCCATACCTATGACGAACCGAACCAAGCCCTTCTGTCAACCGTTGAAAGAGCATAGCCCAGGAATGAACCATATCGATCCGACGGTTTCAAGGAAAGAGAGAAGGTGAACCAGACCATAGGGATCTCCTGATGAAGTCAATCAGAGAGGACGGTTAGGTTCTTTGTTGAATCTCTTCATCTGCTTAGCTTATAGAATCACACTATAGATAGGCTTAAATCACGGTTTATCACGATAGAAATTCCAATCGGATGATCAATACCATGGAACTATTCCACTGCTGAATGACGGAAGCTTGTTCTTACTGATGGACTGATCTAGGGAGTTCAGACTGACGGTTAGATGGTTGTTCGCTTGTGCTTCTCTTCCTTCCCCACCCCCTTCGCGAAACTTCTCGATGCTACTATATAGGAACAGATGATAAGAGATCACTGGGGAAAGGAACCGCTAGTACCGATTCATTCTGATCTGATTGAGTAGGATGCATAGAATCTAATTTCATGTGTTAAGCATAGTGACAGTGACTGATCAAATAGTGGAAGCAGCAATCGCCTTTCGGTTAGCTCTTTTGAATGAAACAAAGATAATAGACTCACTACGCGCAGGATCATACACTAACCAAAGACCTTATCTGAATCTGAAGATATTTCTTGAAAGACGATTTGTTAGGCGCGTCAAAGGGGGATCCCTTTTAGATTCAATCAACGCAGGGAGTAGATTAGACAGGGAGTCATACCCTGGCTCATAGATTTAGGCTCCATTCTATATCCATCTACGAAACCACCAGTGGACAGGGAAGATCCATGCCATACTAAGAAAGGGGGTTGGTAAGGAAAGACAGGAGGTGATTGAGAGATCACAAGCCTATTCCACTTAGCGACGATACTCTTTTTATACAGAGGGAATATTAGAAGAAGGTCAGAGGGTAGTACAGTATCCGGGTTAAGAGTGACTGTACAGGCAGTAGTTAGACCACTTGCATGTCGAAGAGATCTAATCACAAGGGGATTAGGGGCTTTGATGCGTGGATTCCCTTGTTACAGTAAAGCACTAAAGCAAGCAGGAAGCAAGGTCCTTGCCATTCGATGGTGGTCCAGGAAGCCAGTTCAAGCGGCGGTAAAAGGCTATAGGCTAACGATAAGAGATATTTTGACCTGTATGTAGGAGCAGAATATATATGGCTTTGTAGGATTGCTCCAATAGACTTTCTTCCCTTCCCCTTGGTTTATTGCTAATTTCCCGATTTCCTTTACAGTAGTTGCAAGCTAAGAAGTAAAATAGTCAAGCAAAGCAGTAGTCTTGAAAATTGGCAAGCAGAAAGACTATCTCAAGCTCTATCTTTTAAGCCAACAGTCTCTCACACGCAATTCCCAGCGGGGTATGCAACTATAGCAGCTTTTTAAAAAGCAGGGGCTGGGGATATTTCAACACTTCCCGATTAGATCTTCGTAGTTCCGACCCGATGAAAGTGCTCAGTAGAATCCGATTCAGTCAGTAAGTACCCCGGTTCAGAAGAGGCGGTTTAAGCTTACAGGAGAGGGTCATACTCTTCACCGATCGCCAAAGTAAGTCTTGTGTTCAATTCCGCCGGTTGGAAGGATTTCTTTCTGCCGTCTGTCTTTCCCTTCTCTCTCTTCTCTTAGCAAAGTAGGTTTAAGTCAGACTTTTGGCTTGCTACAAGCTGGGCTCAGGGACTGCAGTCAGCCGCTTCCCCTGTAGTCGTCAGCTCGTTCTTGACAAATCCGATCGGGTGTTCATAATCTGGAGTAAAAGGATTCGAACCTTTGCATGCCGGTACCAAAAACCGATGCCTTACCACTTGGCTATACTCCATAGGCCAGTTTTGGACGGTAGGAACGGGGATAGGGGGAAGGGAGAAGCAGGGCTCGAAGAACGAGCCGAGCCGTGCAAGGACGCGGGGATATAGCAAGTAAGCAGCAAGGTTCTCCCTTTATTATATTAGGACCGACTACAACAAGCTCGCGACTCTAATAGAAAGAAAGGGTAAGCTCTCTGCTCTATTTGCTTGCAATGCTATGCCTATAAAAGTTGGCGAAGGCTTCTGTAACCTTATACTCGTTATGCTGTTCGACTGAACTCGTTGGCTCCGCGTCCACCGAAAGTCGCTTCGTCACCGTCAGCATTTGGTACTCTCTCGATAGCTTCAATAGTTCACTGAAAGCCTTTGGTGTAATGAACCGCAAGCCCTTCAGAAAGAAAGACATAATATAGAATAGTTTAATGTTGATTCAAGTACCCTTGAAAAGACTAAAGGAACGGGGGAATGACTACCTGTAATAAAGCACAGGCTAATACGAGCCGACCAGAAGAAGCGAGGCTTAGATTACCAGATCCTGGACACAATCTTCCTAGAGATGGAGAGCCCCTTGCCTCGCCTTTTCTAGCCTCTCCTTCTTGCTTACCTAGCTATTGTCTTAGTGACTCTTCCTCTTTTCTAGGTTTTTTTTCTGAGTGTTAATACGATAGATTTTTCATTTGCCAATTCATTGGATCCGCCCCGATTTGATCGAATTTTGAAAAGTATTTCTCACTATTCAGAACAGTGGAGCTTTCGATCAAGATCTTCTCGCCTCCCCCGTTTGAGCTCTCGCTCGAATCGGAACCTTTATGCGTTGGTAGGCTTTCGACTCAATCTAATAGCCGGGCGCCAATAAAAGATAAAGTTTTCGCATGGGCTCATCATCTGATGCAGAACCGATGCGAGAGGGAGAATAAATATGGGGGAAGCGTGGATTGATAGCTTTCAAGAACCAGTGGAAAGGAAAGAGTTCTTCCCTGCATTCCTTCCTTTCCAAAAAGAGTAATTAGGCATAAAAGATTTGATTGAATGAACGCCACCTTGGTTGTTTTCAAACAAATAAAATCTTGGGCCAAGCGTTGCCAGCCGGTAATAGCCGAAGGCAAAAAAGGGAGAGATAGGGAAGAGGAGATGTTGGATAGTCACTCCACTCCATAGATAGTGCACACAGATTCTTCTTTCATTTTCAATTCCTTTCGGGTCGGAAACGCGGGCTGCTGGTGGGGCTGTGCCCATTCTCCCTCTTCTTCCGCTTTACAACCGGAATAAGGAACCTTAGAATTCACCCTACCTGTCGATGAAAAAATGGGATTTGAGAGGACCACCAGTTAGCAGATCATAAATCTTTGTATGGGTATGGAATGTCCTACTCCTGCCTGAGCTTTCCGATCCACCAATCCCCTATTTCAGGGACATCTGTGTTAGGTAGGCCCAGGGATCACTAATTAGTCGAATGAACCCATCTCTCTGGCCTATCATTTGTTGGTCGATCCGGCTGGCATCTCCTGCATATCTATGGGGGCCCCTTTATACAAGTTTGCTGCTAGGAGTCCCTAGAGTCGAATCAATAATCAATAGAAGTTGACTGACCTGGCTCTTCAATCGACGATCTACTACTCCCTCTTAATAGCAGATGCCCATGCTTTGATTCGAAAGCCCTAGCCAGTGATGAATCCCCAGGAAGATCGGAGTAAAGAATTCCTCCTCCCTTCAGTCCAGTTTGAACCCGTCCCAAGAACGAACACTTTCCTACTGCGCGGGAGTCCGGTCGGTGTCGGGTCGGCCCCTAAGGCACTATTCACCTTGGGAGTGGTTCGGCCATCAAGCTACTTTGTGAGGTAGGGGCCAGACTGGTGACTGCTGCAGTTGTTGTCTGCAGGGTATGTGAGACCCCACAAGTTGATTAGTACTGAGCCAGGAGATCTTTCTTTGGATCGTTACAACGCTCGTTGAACGGTTCAAGTAGAAGTGAATAGGTCAGAAGTGGAAACCCCCCATATCAATCCATCTCCATAGGAGACAATATGAGCAAAAGACAGGAATCCCTAAATCCCGCAGAAAAGAACTCACTCCGGGGGGAGTGAGGGGGGGGTATTCAAAAAGGGGAGCCGCGGGTTCTTGCTTTCCTTGTAGGAAAGGTCTTGGTTTGGTTCGGTGTGTGATCACCTTTGGTGAAGCAACCCTTCAGATGCTCTCTCCGCCCATGCCGAATACCCCCGGCCGGTTCCGCCGGGTAAGGCCAGGAGCTGGTTTGGGGAATCACGGGGCCTTACTTATTCAGGGGGGATTTTATTCTGAAATGGAATGATTGATAGAATCGATATTTCATAGAAGACGAGGTGGCTAGCCTGCCTTTCACACCCGCACATGTAGCTGAATATAGTTGTAAGTTCACACACCCTGGACAAATCCATCCTCTATCCCTTACTTGCCAGCTTGATCCCTTGTCTTATTTACCGTTTTCCTTAACGGGTGGTTTATGTTTGGTCCTTTCGGGGCGTGGGCGGATGGCGCTTCTTCAAATAGCTTGTCTGTGGTAGCTTTTCTGTTTATTGAATGAGAATTCAAGGCTGGACAGTTTTCCTTTCCTGTCCAGTATTTTCAATCCAAGCCGAAATAGGAAAAGCCGCAAGCACCACTAGGCCCGGTCGTCGGTTGAACGTCAGAAGGGTCCGATATTCATTCCTTACAACAATAGGAAGGTGGCAGTCATCCCAAAATAAGCTGGCAGTATCAATGACGCGGCGTGGTCCAGAACAAGCCTTTGCTGATCCATGGGGTGTTGGTTACAAGAAGTGCTTCTTCGCAGCGCCTCGACTCGAGTTTCCGCTGTAGGATTGAGTGAGGTGACGAGAGCTGATTTCAAAAATCCTTGCTACGCTCCATAGATGTTCGTACGATTCTTGTGGATCTTGGGTGTGTTTGAATTCAGCCTCTCGTTAGGTCTTCACTGAAGGATTGTCCACCTTCTCAAGCGCCTCTACCATACCCTTAGAAAGTAACAACGGATGACTCCCATTACTAAATGGAAGAACTTTTCAAACTAGTTGATAGTTGTTCCCTGGTTGCACCCCAAAATGGGTTCTAATTTACTAAATCACATCTTTCTGTTTTCGGAATATCACATGTAGAGTTTTTTGGGGGAGAATCACTCGGCGCGGGGCCTCCCGTGTGAGGTCAGGCCAGGTGATGGTCAACAACTCAGGCAGGAAATGCTGAGAAGCGGCTAACGATGCAAGAGCTCTTTTCCCTTTATACGCTCTAAAAAAAAAGGTATGTCGGGTTTTTGGACCCTATGTTGAGTAAGGGTTCCAAAAGTGATAGGTATGTCTTCTTTCTTGGCACTCTCTTTCTATATTATGCCAACCTAAAAAGAGCGATTGAGAGTGGATTTCAGGTTCGATAGTGTCGAGAAGGTATTAGCCACCGGTGACCGTACTTTCGTAAAAGCACCATTGGGCGGTGGTTCCTCTCCTTCCTCTTGAACCTCGAACAAAAAATAGATCTCGCCATCAGCTCGACTAAGAGTTCCGAATTTAAAAAGTAAACTGAACTTGACTTAAGACGAAGGAACCGAGTGCCGAAAAAAACCGCTTTCTTAAGGCTTCAAACTACTAGTCATTAAGACTACTATGAAAGAAAAGTAAGGAAGTCCTTTTCTTGACTTGGCCTGCGTGCATTATACCTACCCCCTTTTTAAAGAACTTTATTTCAATCTCAACAAAGAAATGAAAGCATAACTCTTTGCTTCTTGTCTTCTTACTCTTTTAGCCTACCTTGTGGAGGTCTCTCGGGTGTCTACGGCAGATCCTATCAGTCTCGTGATGAAGAGAATTTCCGATCTTCCACTAAGAAAGGTATCGTCACGACAACTCAATTTGTCCGGTAAACTACTCGGGGCTCCCCATGGTTTAGTAAAAGGGAGGGGAGACTTTCTCTTCATCCGGGGGTTCATTTCATTCCATTATGAACTCAAAAGTGGTTGGCTGATTAGTGAGGTCTTAAAAACGTCATAGAATGAATGATCGGCCATTCCATTTTTGCTTTCAGCAAGTAGGCGAGGCGAATCTATGCTTTCTATGTTTCAATCGGATACCAATTGCTTGAATGCGTTTGAACTCGAGATGACTTGCAGAAAAAATGCTTTCTAGGTTTGTCTTGTGTCTCCGGTCCATTTATTGATGGGCGAACAACGGGGATTGAACCCGCGCGTGGTGGATTCACAATCCACTGCCTTGATCCACTTGGCTACATCCGCCCCTACCCCCACACAGGTTTAAGTCTCCATCTACGATCAGATCCTTTCTGAACTCCCCTATGACTGCTATCAAAGAGAAGCTTTTTCCTATACTCTACTCTAGTTGCAGGTGTTGTCTTTCGGAATTATTAGGGGAAAGAAAGCTTCAAGAAGTAGAAGCTTCCTGGCAAAGCTTCAAACAAAACAAAGAGGTTGGGCTGTTCACTTCATTGATTTGACTTCACTTTACTTAAGATTAAAGATAGGGGCCGGGCGGGCAGTGAAGGCTCATTTAGTAGACAGCGAGCGAGCAGCAAGCACCTACTCCTATCAAAATGAAAAGCAGCAAGCGGAACTTGAAGAAGCCCTTTTCTACAAACCTTTCTATAATATGTTGAGAAGCTCGAAGAGCTTTCTTCGCATGCTTGAGCGCATCCCCTTTCTATTAGTAAGGTTGTCAAAGGGCTTTCCTTTATGACTAAACTAATCAAAAAAATAGGGGCAGGGGGCGCTAACGAGCAAGAAAGGGGATGCGCTAACGTGCCTTTACTAAGAAACTAATCTAAATAGAAATAGAAGGCCCTTCTTGCTTTAGTTTTCAATAAGTTCGCTAACGCGCCCTTCCTTCAGCTGGCTTCGCCCTATCTATTCATCTCTTTTTTCAAATGGATATTTAGGGATCTCTCTTGTTCATAGATCTTGAAAGCAGATCAATATCCATTTCTCAATAGATCTATCTATCGATAGAAAGATATAGATCTCTATATGGAGATAGATCCATATCGAAATATGGAAGAACCAACACAACAAGGGCGTAACCAACGGAAGCTTCTCCCCCTTTAGTCGTAAGACTCGGCTCGCCGCTTCGGTGAATCAAAAGGTAACCGACGGTTCCCGGCTTTCTCCGCTTTCCGCAACCGTAACCATTTGTCATTCCGATTACTTCATCCATAAACCTTTTTTTATTATTTCAAAATAGCGATACGCTCTAAAAAAAAGTCAAGGATAAGCTTCCATTCTAGAAGCGGTAGCTTCCCGCCTCCTTCGGTGAGAAGTTCCCTTCCCTTTTCTAAAATGACTGATTGGTCTGCTCAGCAAAGGTACAAAGTGGACTGCAGTTTGGCTGACCCTCTTCTTCCCATTCGGGTTGGGTTGACCCAGAAGCACAGTAAGAAGGAATGGAACCACTGGAGAGTCGTCTGCAGTTCACACTTGGGCAAAGACGACTGACTTTTTGGAAGCGGAACACGAACCGATTTACGCTATTCCGGGTTCTTATTGAGCGTAGCGAAATCAAGGTTTATGATAAAGTCAGCGAAGTTTATATGGTGTTCTACCTTTGCGTAGTCTCGGTCCACAGTGTAAGGCTCCGCACCTGAGCCTCGTTAGACTCAGCTGAAGTGTAAGGTATAAGTGAAGAGAATAGAAGAGATGAAGTCCGTCACTTAGCCTAGTCTATATCCACAGCTGACGCAACTCCGTACCGACGCCTCACTACTACAACATTAATTAACTTAACGGCTAAGCGATTTCATAAGCTGAGCTTTCCTTAACCAGCTGACCTTACTTCGTAACCTCTTGTTTTGCCCTTGTAGCTATTTCTACTGCTTTCAGTGTGACTGTTGGATCTCCCTTCCCCGATCTATTGATCTGCGATTCTTTCTTATGATCGTACCACATGTCCCAATCGACTAAGGAAAGAACTTCACGCAATCACTGGGGAAGCGGGGCAGTCCCTTGCTCAACAAGCTTCAATATAAGGTCAAATATAGCCTGAGGGTAGTCAATTGGCTAGGTCGCTGCGTAGTTCAAAGGCAAAGATCGCACGAACATGGGAGAAAAGTAGGTCAGATTCAGCCAGATCGCCTAGCATGGGTTGAGAAGAGGAAGTTGGCTTTCTCCTCATAGGGACGAGGCATATACCAACATAGGTCGGCTAGCTCTCCCCTAGCCCTAAGCCGCAATAGAAGAGTGGCCGATGCCGGAGAGATCCCGACGAGTTAAGTTACTATATATAAAGGCTCGCTACTAGTTGAATAAAAGGATTGCACCTTTCTCCGCGATTCAAGATGAGTCAGAAGAAGATCCTTATTCGCTCCTTTAAGGAAATAGCACACCCGATTCCATGCCTCCTAACCCTCTGATGGATCTCTTCTTCGAGTTAGCCAGTTTCTTATCTCTATCTGCATTGGATTGAGTGAATGCAATCGTCCCATCCTCTGAGTACCTATATTGATTACTATATTCTACTCTGTAGGGCCCTATCGAATTGTGAGAGGTGCCTTCAAGAGTTCTATTCGCTTTCTTTGCGGGAGATATTGAAGAGATAAATTCCCGCCATCTTATCTATCTTACTATAATCTAATAGCTAACCTAGAGGAGAAAGCTAGCCGGCGACAAAGCAAGGGAGTCGATACTGCTTAAGGAGCCAAGCAGCGCAGAGAGGAAAAAGCCAAAGAGATTCCGAAGGGCCTATCTATTTCATACCTCTTTAAGTCGATCGGGTTCCCAGGCCAGACGGACGAGAAAGGGAATGATGGGACAAAGATACTACCAGACCAGGATAAAGGCGAGAGAGATATTGAATTAAGAGAGATGTAAGGCAAGGAAGGAACTGCAAATAGCGTACGTATAAGAGAGAGTAAAATCTTTCCTTTCAAACATAGTTTGAGCGCGTCTACGAATAGAAAAGGGTCTGAGGTATTAGGTAAGACATCCGTCTTGGGACTTCCTTTTTCAGAAGGAAGAGGGGTATGGGTGGACAAGGCTTGGCAAGTAAGCGCGAAATGGACTCTCGGGTCGAAGAGCGAGCTTCAAGGGCAGAGAGAAGAGCAGCTTTACCGATACAGAGTTGTAGCAGTCCACATCGCTGAATCGTGAGTGTATAACCTGAACTGCGCTATTCACCTACTTCCGGAATAGATGCTTCACCTTCTGGAAAAATGGACTTTTAGCCTATAAATCACCCGTTCACGCTTTCAAGCTAGAGCTAGTCTAACAACTACCGATTCTTCTCACCCTGGAACCTACCTTAACCTAGGAAAGTGACTTCGATAGGCCTCCTTCCCCTTTGCTGCTTGAAACTAAGGGTTTGGCAGACAAAGCTAAATGTGCTTGAGCTGTCGTCCCAGGACCTCTTGCTTATGAATACCTGCTTATTTCACTCTTAAGTCGGATGTGGTTGTTCCCTAAAGCATTTCCCGTTCGCCCCTTAGCTTCGTCATACCAGCTATAGTACAAGTTTATTAATCCCTTTCTTTAAACTATGTGACCTATTTTCCATTCATGGGCTCTGAACCATGCAACTAAGACGGAGACAAGTCCCAGCGTAAAGTGGTCTTTGTTTGAAAAGGGCTTCTGGTACTTCAGTTTACCGGATCCCTTACCTTGATTCGTGCGTTTTTATTGGCTCTGATCGGCTTTCCTCTCGTTATACCTAATCTATTCAAAGCAAGCAGTCAATCCCTTCCTTTTCTTCGTTCCTTCTGTAAAGGCAAGGGAAGCAGAAGACTCACAGGTAATCTCATACGTGAAGGGTTCAAAACGTCGTTTTCTATAAGCAGACTTTGAGACTATACGAACAAGAACTAGATCACACCCGGCACAAGGAGCGAGACAAGCACCAATGGCACTTTCCTGATTGGAAGTGGAAGAATGGAAGGAAGTGAAAGCACCCCTTCAGACGATACCTTCTCCTAGGCACGAGGCAACTGGACTCTCTTTGATGACCTATTCTACGCATGAACTCCTACTCCCACTTGAAGAGGCAGTAGGAGATAGATCCATTCCTTCCACTTCGTTAAGATTTGGTCTTTTTGTCTGGCAGAAGTTTATGAACACAGTTCGAATACAAGAGAAGCAACTATACCGGCAGGAACAATGGGATATCTTGCACCTGAGTATGTTTATTCGGGTATTCCCACCGAGAAGACAGATGTTTACAGCTTTGGTGTGGTAGTGTTAGAGGTGGCAACGGGGAGAAGGCCTAAGCATAAACCTCTTCAAGCTTGCCTTCCCGAAGTCTCCGTACAAAAGCTTTAGTTCTTTCTTTTCTTTGTTCCTTGGGATGTCTTGCCCTAGGGAATATCCTTTATTAGTTAGATTGATCCTATCTGCTTCTTAGCTTAGTCGAAAGCTAGAGATTGATTGCCTTTCACTCGAAGTAAAGCAAGTTTCCTCGGTCAAGCTTATCCCCCCTTTCCCGCATTAAAGAAGTGAATAGACGAGGGGTAAGTGGCTTAGCTGGTAAAGAGGTAGACGGAGAGGACTGAGTTTAGGAAGCGCTCTTTTCATCCAACTCGAAATTTATTAAGAGAACAAGTGAGAAATCGGATCGAGAAAGCACCGCCCACTCTCTTCCTTCGACGATCCACTGGTCCTGATTCCCCGAAAAACTAACGATTTTCCATTTCTTTTGGATGACTACTCCTACCCTGCGGCGATCTCTCTTTAATCCCCGCAAGGGCTACCATTCAAGGGAGACGGATTACTTCCTTTCTTTCTGAAATCTCCACCCTAGGTAAGATCTCCTTTAAGGCCCCACACCCAAATTTGATCAAACTCCTGTGTCTTGATTCAAGGCTCGGATCCTCTCTTTATGTAGAAGGAATTCATCCCAAAGCGAGGACCCAAGCTGGGAAGGTGCTACATATTGTAGTGTAAGCACAAAGATAGGTCTGAAAGCGATGAGCAGCAGAAAGGTAGCTTAACAGCAAGACCCTCCTTTTACTAAAGTAGAGAAGTGGGAGATTGATTCGTTTAAGTAGTTAAGGCCATTAGCCTTTACTTTAATTCGTTGGAATCGCTAGTAATCAGTAATCGCGGATCAGCATGCCAGCATTGCAGCTATTTCGGAGTGGGGGTAATTCTCCTAAGAATAAGAAAGAGTAAAGAAGTACTTTGTTCAAATCAACGTGTGTCACGAATGAGATTGGTTCTCTTTTGATCTTCCTATTGGGGATCAGACTCCCCATTTCATAAAGATAAAATTGCCCTATTACACTCTACACTCATGGTCAGGTAAGCGCTTATGCTGCTTGACGCAACTACCACTGGAAAGCATCAAACAAGCAAGAGTTCCACTCGCTTATTCACCGAATTCACTGACTAAGCCAACTACTTACTAAAGTCTGTTGGTAGGTTGGGTTCCCTTCAAAAAGGGGCTTCGTAGCTGACACCAAGCACATAGCTAAGCTGGCGGGAAAAGGCGAACAGAGACCTAAAATATAGACAGAGGCTAGGAGGATCTCGTATCAAGGCGGTCTGTATGGAAAAAACCAAGGCAAGTTGGAAGCAGCCATCCTTCCCTAAGGGGATAAACAATAAACATCTTATATATAGAGGCTAATCAATTACGAGTGGAATCTGCGGGAAGAAGCGTAAGAAAAGGTATCAAATAACGAGCCGGAGAGGAGAGACACTCTTTAAAGTTAATAAATTCGCTTGAAAATAGGCGCTGTAAATCAATTCAAATAGATAGGGGACGAACCAGCAGCAAGCCCTTTCGTCTGTCCTAGGCGAAGGCAGTGCAGGTGAAACCCCAATAGATCAAATTTTTTTTATCGCTCCACATAGCTCACGACCCGGCACGAAGAAATCTCTTAGATGGGCGGATGCGAATCTGGATCTATCAACGGAGCAATTCCATTCAAGTCGTAGCCGTGTCTGACCCCCTCAATCTTTCTTTCCGGAGTGAGTCAGGCGGCAAAGCCTTTAATCCTGATAAAAGAAAGAGTTTTCCCACCCTCCAAGTATCCATAAATGGAATCGGTTTGAGTGAATTACTTACCGTAGTCAACGCCAATAGGGAAAGTCAGGTCAAGAGAGAGTCTCTTTCCGAACTTGGTACTAGTCTTACCTTGTTCTTGAGTTTCCACGGCTCTTTCCCATCGAAGTCCTTGTTGGGCAGGTGCTATTCGAGCGGATTCAACTTCGAGCTGATGTCACACTCGAGTACTTCGTACCGATCCCATCTAGGTGTGTTGATTGATAGGGGCGGATGAAAAAGGAAAGGGACAGCATACAGTCAATTTCCTGCCCATACCTCTTCTCTTCGGCGCATCAGCATCTATTGTTGAAGCATAATCTGTTGGCCCTCAGTTGAATCTGTTTTAGTTTCCCTTCCCGGTGGGACCGCGTAAAAGAACTATTATGTGACGAAAAATTGGATAGTTGGAGATTCCTGCGGGTTCATCAAAGCTTATGTGAGCAAAGAACGGCTAGCCCCTATTTCGAAAGGGCACTCCAACACCTGGAGGAAATCATCTGTTCTGGAGTTACAAACAAGGAACTCCATTCTGTTGACTCTACCAGATAGAATAAAACCCTTTCTCAAAAGAAGAGTTTGATCCTGGCTCAGAAGGAATAAAAACCTGCGCCAGCGCCGCTGGATGATGCAGAACGCTTTTTTTATAGAGAGAGAGAGTCAAGGGGACTTCTGCGGGCGATTCTGTAACCGCAGGCAGCCCAGCCGACTTAATGATGGCCGCGCATGAGATCGCACGAGACCACTTTGATGTTGAGTCGGGGGATGCGAACATAGTGGCCCTAAAATACCTTCTGCGCTATCTTAAAGGCGAAAAACTTCCATTTTGAGACCGCGACCCATCGCGGAGCACTTTCTCACTGATTTAGTGAGATAAGTGTGAAATTCTCCTCCACAAGACTCTGGAAAAAGGGCTTGGGTACGAGAACATAATTGGAAGAAATAATAATCGAAGTTTAGACCGCTCACAGGAGTTCTACCTATAGAAAAGATCATCAGAGAGGAGACAACCCATTTATGATTCCAGCCTAGAAGACTAGTAAAAGGAAGGATCCATAATGTTATATATTTCAGGAGCTGGATTAGTTGCCGATAAACAAGTAAGAATTGCCTCAACAAAAATTTATGGAATTGGACTTAAAAAAGCCATTCAGGTTCGTTATCGATTAGGTATCAGTGGGAACATAAAGATAAAAGAATTAACTAAGTATCAGATCGACCAAATTGAACAAATGATAGGTCAAGATCATGTTGTTCATTGGGAATTGAAGAGGGGAGAAAGAGCAGACATCGAACGATTAATTTATATTTCTTGTTATCGTGGAATTCGTCATCAAGATGGATCGCCCTTACGCGGTCAACGAACTCATACTAATGCTAGGACTTGTCGCAAGCAAATTCGGAAATGAAAGAAGTCTACCGAAAGCCCTTGGTACTTGTCTGATCAATCACACTGATAGCTTCAATAGTTCACTGAAATT